CAATATTTGATTGATCACAATTCGGTATATTCCATTTACTATAGAAGTTCCCAAGGAATTCATTAGAGGAATGTTTCCAATAAAAATGGTTTGTTCTTGCATATCCCTTCTGCTTTTCCAAATTAACCCTGCGGATACATATAATTCAGAAGAATACGTGATTGATTCATATACAGCATCTCTTTCTTTTATCAAAGGTTCTACCAATTGATATGTTTCCACAAATAATTGAAATTCAATTTGTTGATCTGTATCTTCAATTTTTGGAAACTTATAAAGTTCTTCTCTTAAGCCCTGATCAATGAACCTACAAAATCCTTCAAATTGGATCTGATTAAACCCAGGTATTGTAGACATTCCCGCATTTCCATCTCCCAGCATTTTTTATTTCCCATTTATCAAAAAATCCCATTCTTTTCTCATTCTGCATCGAATCATATGAATCGATCTAGCAATGATGGAATTTCGATTCTGTTTACTGAATCACATGAAATTTTACCCAACTCCATATATAATATATATGGAATGTATGAAATGCGTATCAACGGAGGAAAAAAGATGATTTTCGACTTAGACTTAATTCAATTGGAATTTCTAAGAGACAGATAGAAATGCAAAGGAACTGAGAAATTCCACTTAGACTTATGGAGTTTTGTATAGAATAAATCAAAAAAAAGTAATTCCATTTATACCATTATTATGATATTACATATTCCAATCCGATTCTATACCAGATAAATAAATGGATTCGGGATTTTATCTATTCGCTGAGATAAAGACATAATAATCAGAAACAATATAACAATCTTAAAGTGAATTTTTTTAGCACTTAACTTTTTCGTGGATTCCATTGTTCAAAAAATGATTTGAAGAGAAGAGTTTCCCTCTTTTTTCTTTTTTTAGTAGAATATTTCGAATATGGTTGAGGTTCGTAAGAAGGCTTGTCTTTATTAAACCTGTACCGCTATAGCTATATATCTATATATATACATCGTTTCCCTTTATTGCATAGTTCTATTCGGAACAGCATATTTCGTGCTCTAGCCAAATTTCGATTTCCTCTGCAATCGAAATTGCAATACGACAATTTCATGCTAATTCCCTCTATACGGGCATCATCATACACGGATAACATAAGATCCCGATAAGATAGCTATGTAAAAACTTATGTTCTGGGGTTTACATATACTTATAATTGCTATTATAATTGAAATTTAGAAGGGTTTTTTTATTGAAAAAAATAGATACTGATTTAGTTATGTATCAATTTTGATTTTCTTATATCATTTCTCATTAGGGAAAGACAATTTGAGATTGAAATCCAAGAGTTGTTCATGAATTTACAGTCAATAGTTAATGGTTCCAATTTGTCCTGAATTTTGGCTTTTGTGACTGAAAATACACATTTGCTTTACCTATAGAAAATAGAGGGATTTCGATATTGTGTGTTTTGAGATACTATAAAATCAACCGAAAGGATAAGTCCACTGCAAAAAAGGAAAAAAACGGATTTCGTTTCGGCAAGAAATTAAGGAAAACGAGATTTAAGATTAAGATGGAAGTACAAAAAAAAAAAAAAGAAAAAAAAAAAGACATTTAGTAATCCAACCCAAACAAAACAAGCAAAGGGGAAATATTTTGATCTATTTTGTATCGTTTTGGCGGCATGGCCGAGCGGTAAGGTGGGGGACTGCAAATCCTTTTTCCCCAGTTCAAATCTGGGTGTCGCCTGATCAACAAAAGACAAGACTCGGAATCCCTCATTCTGCTTTGCTGGTATAACTCACCGAATTTTTCCCAGCACCAGCAAAACACGAAAGACTCTTGAAACGAAATAGCAGGGGTTCCCCTCTTTAAAGTGGTGTAAATCCTAGATGCAAGCATCAAGGATTCAAGGAAAGATTAGCGTAGTGGAAGGTCTATCATATCAAATCAAGAGTTACCAATTTCTTTCCACTACTAACGTAGTGTCTACTGAAGGGGTCTTGAATTCGATTGGATAGTCAGACGGCGAATCTAATTAATAGTAATAGTTATGGAAGGGGCAGAAGATACTTTGTAGACAGAGTATACAGACTCATGAGAGTCTCTGAGTCGATGGGCATTCAATCAATATTAGATTGAATGGATACTTGGCTTTTCTTTTACTTTTACTTAATGATAATGAAGGGAAAAAAAAAGAATAAGTCTTCTTATTCCTACAGATCTTATGATTACTACATATTAGTAATATTCCCTTTTAGACTTTCAAAGACCAGTGTGACTGCGTGTTTTGTTTAATCTTTTCTGATTCTACTAGAAATCATATAAGAAATCAAAAAGAACTTGTTACTTGTTAGAATTCTAAGTGGATTTAGTGCAGTCTTTGATATTTATTGCAGTCTTTGATTATTTATTGGAGTCTTTGATCAAGGGTCTTGAGTCAGAATTCTTTTTTTTTTTTTTGACTCTGCACCAGTGATTCCACTATTATTAGTAAACAATAATAGAAGAATTCCTTCATATTCATAGAGATAGGGGACATAATTCACATGGATATAGTAAGTCTCGCTTGGGCTGCTTTAATGGTAGTCTTTACATTTTCCCTTTCACTCGTTGTATGGGGAAGAAGTGGACTCTAGAGATACTACTAATGGAGTTGGGGAATCAAACTGTATCACTTTTTTATAGATTTTTTCTAGGTCGTTCTGCAAAGCCTTTTTAATTATTTAATTTATATATTCTATAGTTAATATATTATATTAACTTAATATTAAATTCATTAATTGAATGAAATTTCGAATTAATAAATTTCATTCAATTAAAATATATTCATTTCCAAATTCGATTGGCTTGGATTCTGGTGGAGTAATCTATTCTATTCGTATTATATATGAATAATACTCTTTTACAATCAAAATCAAAGAGATATTTCAATAATTCACATATTTGTATTTTGAAAAGAAAAGGGATATGGATGATAGGAAAGTTATTACAACCGATGTCTTCCTAAATTTTCTATTTCGATGAACCGGCTCTTACCAGAGTTATATATGGACAATGGGTAAGAACGAGGAACACCGGACCCCTTTTACTATGACTATTTGTTTTTATTGTCCTTTTTACTGTTCAAAGAGAAAAGAAAGAAGTTCCGCTATTTAATAAGATCTTGCCTTGGTTGAGTCACATATTTCGCACTTACCACTTCACTTGTTTTATTCTTTTATTTTCTTATTTTAGAAAATTGATTTATGCTATGCTTTATTGACTTATTTCATATCATGGCTCAAGGATGAAAAATCGGTAGGGTACCCCTATCCGAAGAAGTTACTGTAGAAATCCTTGAATCATATGTCAACCGCTCAATCAATTACTTCTTCGGAATGCTAAAAACAAAGAAAGATTACTTTCTTTTCTTTTATTAACTTGATTTTCTTTTAGTAATATATGTCCCATCCCAATATTGTTTTTCCTTCATTGATTGGATTCTTTTTTTAATGGATACCGGGATTCATATTGAAAATAATCAGAAATCTAGAAATTAGAAAATCATAAGAGTTGCCTTTCAATTATTTCAGATTGATTGGAATCAACAAAAATAAAATAGATGAAGCAAAGAAATCGAATTGAGATACGATGTACATTACATATATTTAATTGATATTAACATTATCAAGATAGATATTGGAGATTGATCTCTATTCAGTTTTTATCTTTATACATTACAATAATCAAAATAGATAGTATAGTAGAAAGATTCATATATGAATTTTTCTACCATACTATCGGATCTCATAGGCTACTGCTGATTCTCGTCCATTCATTTCAGTTAAGACGTGAAATTGGAGTTTTTTTTTCTTAAATCATTGATAAGAACTAAGAAATCAAGTTTCATTTAAATTAATCACTTTGACTGACCGTTTTTACGTATATTATAAGCAAAAAAGCAGTAGGAACTAGAATGAAGAGTGCAGTAGCAATAAATGCGAGAATATTTACTTCCATAATCTCATAGTTTCGTTTTTTTTTTTTTTTTACTTCGCAATAACTCGGGATTTAATCCCATAGAGATAATAAACCTTTCGCTTGTAAATTCAATGGAATGAATTACATTTCGATGATATCGAGTCGGATCAATATCATGAATAACAATATCTGAACTATCAAGTCGATTCATCGTCGAGAATTGAATAGTATAACATAGGCAGATCTTTTATCCACACACCCAATAGAAACTTTGATTCCTGATTCAATCAAAAGAATTCCTTTACTTTATACTTTAATACTTTATTTTTATTTCTCATTCTTTTCAAATCTGTCTTTTCTATAACCTACCACCCTCCTTGTACAACCATCTAAGCGCTTTCCACTTCCATTGTTTCCAAATGGTTTACGTTTACAAAGAAACCCAAACAAACAATAGAAACGAAATAGAAAAAAAGGAAGGAGTTAAGTTATAAACTCCTTTTTTTAATGATCTCATTTTCTTGTAAAATAAAGAAAATGAAATGTGATAAAGACGAGTCCCGGTATAAAAAATCGAATATTCCATCAAATTGACTATTTGCGAGTTTGTTCTTTCTTCGCCAATATCCTTAAAAAAAAGAAGGATGCCATTGGGAATGAAATTCTACCATTTGTACGCAGTTTAACAGAAAAAGAGATATTGATTTCTTTTTTTATTGGATTTTGATACGTCGGGACTGACGGGGCTCGAACCCGCAGCTTCCGCCTTGACAGGGCGGTGCTCTGACCAATTGAACTACAATCCCGGGGAAATAAAATGTACAAGCATACAGATTCTTATGATTTCATTCAAACTATTTAGTTTTAGATTAAAATCTAGGTGTTTGTTGTAAGAGAGACGCGAGTGATATATTGATATCCACATGGATATACACTTTACTTTAGTGAGAGTAACAAAGATTCCTTTCGTTCTTGCCAAATCTCGATTGATAATCCATTTTTCAATGAAAATGGAGTTTTTTTTGTCTTTACTTTATCCTTTTTATTAGACTTTATATTATACTTAATGATCCAAATATGAATCTATATCGTTAGCAAGATCAGAATTTATGGGAACAAATAAATAGAGCAAATCAAAAAATAAATAAATAGTGGTAGGGATATACTTACTTTTTTTATTCTTTCGTGTCTGGCATTTCTGGAAAACAAAAGGGGTTATATCATTTCATGGTGGATTAGCGAATTATTGGGCCGAGCTGGATTTGAACCAGCGTAGACATATTGCCAACGAATTTACAGTCCGTCCCCATTAACCGCTCGGGCATCGACCCAGGAAGAATCAATTCTAGGCTTATTGATAATCCACGATCAACTTCCTTTCGTAGTACCCTACCCCCAGGGGAAGTCGAATCCCCGCTGCCTCCTTGAAAGAGAGATGTCCTGAACCACTAGACGATGGGGGCATACTCATCCGATCGACATCATACTATGCTCATAGTATGAGCAGTTTTTTGAAATTGTCAATATAATGGAATGGTATGACTAGATCTGAAAGATCTTTCCGTCTTTTCTGATCCCATACGATAGCGTTTTTTGATTCGTCATTTCTATTTATGAATCACTCATTTTAATCGCCATTCTCTTTTCTTCTATAATAGATTTCTATTATAGAAATTGATATTAAAAAAAAAAAAAAAGAATAATAAAAATAGGACGAAGTAGAGGACTTTTTTGAGAAGTGATCGGTCTGACATAAAAGAAGGTTCAACTTCATTTCTTCCACTTTCCAGTAAGTTTTTCACTTCTTATTAAGATGAGATAGGCGTATCTCTATATCACACGAAGCCAGGAAATTAACAAATGAGAGACCAGAAAATAAGGGAACGGGGATCAACAAGTTATCAAAAATTCTTTTTTTTTTTTTCGCAAAATTTGGTTCAGAAGACAAGCCGAATCTGTTCATCACATACTTTAATGAAATATCTTCGATCTATGGAAATATCTTTGATCTATGTTGAATTGGTAGGTACATCTATCAATTAAATGAATTTCGTTCGGTTCTGTGGGTGTTAAGTCAATTCAAATAAATTCCATTAGGATTGGTCTTGAAACAATGAATTTCGTTGATATTTAGCAAATACAATATCAATAAACCAAATTTACCCTATACTTAGACTCCTTAAGTAAATCAAAATTCTCGTTTCCAAATAGGCCACTAACCACTATGAGTCTACTGCATATACTTATAATATATATATACATAGATATATAGATCTATCTTATCCGCCCAGTGACTCATTCCGTAATTGAATGAAATGGCCCTTTTAACTCAGTGGTAGAGTAACGCCATGGTAAGGCGTAAGTCATCGGTTCAAATCCGATAAGGGGCTTTTTCGCCTTTTTCATAAAAAAACTTAAGCGCGATAATATTCCTATTTAAATGAAGAATAGAGATATTGTTGATAGTTTTTTGGAATCCAATTTTTTGTAAAAAAAAAAAAAAGTAACCAACTGTATAATTGAATGATAATAAGTTATCCTTATAATGAGTTATAGTATAGTAATTAGAATAGTAATTCGAATTAGAATAGAAAAGAAAGTTGAACATTTGTTTATTATAATGAGTAATGATAAATTATAAGTGGTCTCTCCAATCGCCAAATATTTTTCTTTTCCATTATTGCAATCAAATCCATTGTAAAGATTCCAAATCAACAAAAGAAAAAGTAAGTGGACCTAACCCATTGAATCATGACTATATCCACTATTCTGATATTCAAATTTAAAATTCGCTAGAAATTAAATTGGAACAGTAGATCTCTTTTTTTTTTTTCATATTTCTTTGGACTCCTCAAGAATCCGTCGATATTTCTGATTCAATCTTCTTGTTCCTAGACGTTCCATAGGAATAACTTGATATTCCCTTCCTCTACAGAGAAAGGGTTATTCCAAGTTACAACACAAGAGATATTTCCAATATCTTTCTTTTTCTTTGATTCCCGAACACAATAAGATCCATTTTTATTTCTATCTAATATCTAATTTAGATCTATATAAGATATATATATAAATCTTATCATGGTTTCATGTATTAAATATTTTCATATCGATGCATACGATTCGATGCATACGATCTTTTCTTTTTGTTTTGTTCCGACAATGGTGAGGAGAGTGCATGTGAAAAAGAAACTTCCATTTACAGTCTCCTATTATTTAATTTAATATTGTATTGAATTTAAAAATAGGAGATTCTCTTTTTTTTTTTTTTGTCTCTGACATAGAAAACTAAATAGAAAAATATTCGAAGTATCTTTCTTGCTTCGACCCGTGAAATGCAAAGATATACTCTGGAGCTTTATATTAATCGCAAAGAAAAGGAAATCTAAAAAAAGACAATAAAAATAAATAAAAGAAAATGAAAAAAGAAAGTATAAAGCAATAAAATATATGATACTGTAGTAGTTTAATACACATATAAATTAGAAGAGTACATCAAAATCTTTATTTTTCTCAATTTCACCAACAAGATCAAAGAATAAGATTAGTTGATAGAGC